AGGATAAATTTTGGTTTGAAAAACCTCTTGTAACTATTCTTTTCGACTCTAAACGCTGGAATTGTCCATTTCGATATATAAAAAACGATGAATTTAAGAATGCTGTAAAAAAAGAGATGTCACAATATTTTTTTTATACATGTCAAAGTGATGGAAAAGAAAGAATATCTTTTACGTATCCACCCAGTTTGTCAACTTTTTTTGAAATAATACAAAGAAAGATGTCTCTGTTCACAACAGAAAAACTCGCCTCTGATGAATTGTATAATAATTGGAATTTTAACAATGAACAAAAAAAGAAAAACCTAAGTAACGAGTTTAGAAATAGAGTAGAAGCTGGCTCTCTTGTTCTGAATACACTAGAAAAAAGGACTAGATTGTGTAATGATAAAACTAAAAAAGAATACTTACCTAAAATATATGATCCTTTATTAAACGGGCCTTACCGCGCAAGAGTCAAATGCTTTTTTTCATCCTCAATAATAAATGAAATTTCCATAAAAAATTACATAGGGATGCTTTGGATAAATAAAATTCATCTTATCCTTCTTTTTACTAATTTTCATTTTCAAGAATTTGAACAAAAAATAGATACATTTAATCAAAAATCATTTTTAACAAAAATTAGTTATTTCTTACACTTAATTAATGAATTTGATCACAAAGACGAAAAAATGGATTTAGAAAATCAAATAAAAATTTTGAAATATTTATTTGATGGAGTTATAACAGATTACAACAATAAAACAATACAATCTATTGCAATAAAAGAAATAAATAAAAAAATTCCTCTATGGTCATACAAATTAATCAGCGAGTTGAAACAACAAAAGGGTGAAAAGAAAGAAAACGCCGCAAAGGATCATGAAATTCGTTCACGAAAAGCCAAACGTGTAGTGATTTTTACTAATAATCACCAAAATACTGATACTTATAATAAAAATAATTCTAAAGCCAAAGATACAACTAATTCTGATCAAACAAAAGAAATGGCTTTGCTACGTTATTCACAACAATCAGACTTTCGCCGAAACATAATAAAAGGCTCCATGCGAACACAAAGGCGCAAAATTACCATTTGGAAACTTTTTCAAGCAAATGTACATTCACCCCTTTTTTTGGAGAGACTAGACAAATTTCTTCTTTTTTCTTTTGATATTTCCGAACTCATGAAAATCGTGTTTAGAAATTGGATATGTAAAAATACAGAATTTGTGATTTCAGATTATACTTATACAGAAGACAAAACAAAAGAAAATGAGAGAAAGGAAGAGAACCAAACAAAAAGAGAAAAAGACAAAAGAGAAGAAAAGGTTCGGGTAGAACTAGCTGAAACCTGGGATAACATTTTTTTTGCTCAAATAATAAGAGGTAGTCTTTTAGTAATCCAATCAATTATTAGAAAATATATTCTATTACCTTCATTAATAATAGCTAAAAATATCATTCGTATGCTATTATTTCAACTTCCCGAATGGTCAGAGGATTTAAAGGATTGGAAAAGAGAAATGCACGTGAAATGCACTTATAATGGAGTTCAATTATCAGAAACAGAATTTCCGAAAAACTGGTTAACAGACGGTATTCAAATAAAGATCTTATTTCCTTTTCGTCTAAAACCTTGGCACAAATCGAAGCTAAAATTTCTCCATAAAAATGAAATGAAAAAGAAAAGACAAAAAAATGATTTTTGTTTTTTAACAGTTTTTGGAATGGAAACTGAGTTTCCTTTTGGTTCTCCAAAAAAAGGACTTTCCCCTTTTGAACCTATCTTTCAAAAATTTAGAAAAAAAATTCTAAAGTTTCAAAAAAAAAGTTTTCTGGGTTTAACAATTTTAAAAGAAAAAATAAATAAACTTTCAAAATCAAAAAGCCCATTATTTGGATTTAGAGAAATATATGAATTGAATGAAACTAAAAACGAAAAAGATTCGACAACCATTATTCAAACGAGCCATAAAAGGTCCATTCCAACTATGGATTGGATAAATTATTCATTGAAAAAAAAAAAAATGAAAGATCTGAATGTCAGAACAAGGACAATCAGAAATCAAATAGAAAAAATTACAAAAGAAAAGAGAAAAGGTGTTATAATTTCAAAGATAAATAATAGTCGTAACAAACTAAGTTCCAATGCTAAAAGCTTAAAATCATTAAAAAATATTTCGCGGATATTACAGCGAAGCAATGCTCAATTAGTGCATAAATCATCTTTTTTTACAAAAATTTTGATTGAAAGAATATATATAGATATTCTTCTAGTTATCATTAAGATTCTGAGGATCAATATACAGTTTTTTTTTGAATCAACAAGAAAAACTATTAATAAATACATTTACAATAATAAAGAAAATCCTAAAAGAATTGATAAAACAAATAAAAATCAAATTCATTTTATTTCAATTATAAAAAAGTCATTTAATTATAGTAATGGTAGTCTTATTAATAATAATTTACATATTTTTTCTGACGCAGCCTCTTTGTCACAAGCATATGTATTTTTTAAATTATCACAAACTCAAGTTATTAACTTATATAAATTACGATTTGTCCTTCAATATCACGAAGCATTTCCCTTTCTGAAAAATGAAATAAAAGGTTATTTTGGAGCCCAAGGATTATTTCAATCAAAATTAAAAGATACAAACTTTAGGTTTAGAAATTCTGTAATGAATCAATGGAAAAACTGGTTAAAGAGCCATTATCAATATAAATATAATTTATCTCAAATTTACTGGTACAAATTAATACCACAAAAATGGCGAATTAGAATTACTCAGCGAGGTATAGTTCAAAAAAAAGATTTAAACAAATGGAACTTATATAAAAAAGACCAAGTAATTCATTACGAAAAACAAAAAAGTTTTGAAATAGATTCATTACCAAACCAAAAACGAAAAGAAAAATTTCAAAAATACTATAAATTTAATCTTTTTTCGTATCAATTTATTAATTCTGAAGATAAGAAAGACTCATCCATTTATCGATTACCATTACAAGTCAATAATAAGCAAGAAATTTATTCTAATTACAAGACAAATAAAAAAAAAAGCAAAGTATTTGATATGTTGGAAGGTATCTCTATCAACAATTATCTAGGAAAAGATGATATTATCAATATGGAGAAAAACCCGGACAGAAAATATTTTGATTGGAGAATTCTCCATTTTTGTCTTAGAAAGAAGGCCAATATTGAGTCCTGGATCAATACTAGAACAAAAAACAATACTAAGACTGGAAATAATCTACATCAAATAATTGATAAATTTGAAAATAAAGATCTTTTCTTTCTTACGATTTGCCCAAATCAAGAAGTTAATTCATCCAATAAAAAAAAACCTTTTGATTGGATGGGAATGAATGACGATGACGAAATACTAAAAAGTCCCGTATCAAATTTAGAACTAGAACGTTGGTTCTTTCCAAAATTTGTAATACTTTACAACGTATATAAGAAAAAACCATGGGCGGTACCAATAAATTTACTTCTTTTCAATTTCAAGTTGAATGAAAATGCAAATGTCAGTCACAATAAAAATAAAAAAATCAACGGAAAGAACAATAAAAATATTTTTATATCTCTATCATCAAATGAAAAAAAATCTATTGAATTAGAGAATCGAAACCATGAACAAAAAGAATCAAAAGACCAAGCGGATCTTAGATCAATTTTTGCAAATCCAGAAAAGGATGTTAAAGAAGAATATGCAGGATCCGACATGAAAAAAGGTAAATCCAAAAGGAATAAGGAAGCAAAACTTAATTTCTTCAAAAAAAGGTATTTAGGCTTTCAATTACGGTGGGATGGTTCTTTAAATAAAAAACTAATCAATAATATCAAAGTCTATTGTCTCTTGCTTAGGCTGGCAAATCCACGAGAAATTTTTATATCCTCTATTCAAAGAGGGGAATTGAGTTTAGATATTCTGACGATTCAGAAAAATTTAATTTTTACAGAATTGATAAAAGGGGGAATATTGATTATCGAACCAACCCGTCTGTCGGTAAAAAATGATGGAAAATCTATTATGTATCAAACCATAAGTCTTTTATTGATTCATAAGAGCAAACAGCAAATTAATCAAAGATACAGAGAGCAATATTTTGTTGATAAAAAGAATTTGGATGAATCTACTATTGAAAGACATCAAAAGATAACTGGAAATGGGGACAAAAATGATTATGATTTATTTGTTCTTGAAAATCTTTTATCCCCTAAACATCGTAGAGAATTGAGAATTCTAATTTCTTTGAATTCAAAAAATAAAAAAGATAAAGATATTAATATAAATGCCAAAGATTTCAACGGTACTAGCGTAAAGAACTGTGATCACATTGTAGATAAAAGCAAACATTTTGATAGTGATAATAAAGATAGAAATAAATTAATTAAATTAAAGCTTTTTCTTTGGCCCAACTATCGATTAGAAGATTTAGCTTGTATAAATCGTTCTTGGTTTGATACCAATAATGCCAGTCGATTCAGTATTATAAGGATACAGATATATCCACGATTGAAAATTCAGTAAAGGTATATTTGTCATATTAAAATGAACTGACATTATTATTTAATATCTCGTTATTTATTATTACTGATCAATAAAATTATCTTAAAATTAAAAAGAGAGGGGGATTTCATTTTATGGTAAAAACTTCATTCATTTCAATTATTTCACAAAACGACAAAGAAGAAAAGGAGGGATCCGTTGAATTTCAAATAGTAAGTTTTACTAATAAGATACGAAGACTTACTTTCCATTTGAAATTGCATAGAAAAGACTATTTATCTCAAAGGGGTTTACGGAAACTTCTAGGAAAACGCCAACGACTATTGTCTTATTTGGCAAAGAAAAATAGAGTACGTTATAAAGAATTAATTGGCCGTTTAGATATTCGGGAATCAAAAATTCGTTAATTTGAAGAGTCTTTTTTTTATTATTATTTTATTAGTTGATTTATCAGATCTTGAATTTTTATGAACTTCTTTTCGTTTTCAGTAATTCATGCAAGAATGAATCGAGGAAACCCCTATGAATGTACCGACAACAAAAAACGACTTCATGATAGTCAATATGGGTCCACAACACCCGTCAATGCATGGTGTTCTGCGACTCATACTTACTCTAGACGGGGAAGATGTTATTGACTGTGAACCTATATTAGGTTATTTACACAGAGGAATGGAAAAAATTGCGGAAAACCGAACAATTATACAATATTTGCCTTATGTAACACGTTGGGATTATTTAGCTACTATGTTCACAGAAGCAATAACAGTAAACGGGCCAGAACATTTGGGAAATATTCAAGTACCTAAAAGAGCCAGTTATATCAGAGTAATTATGTTGGAGTTGAGTCGTATAGCTTCTCATCTGTTATGGCTTGGCCCCTTTATGGCAGATATTGGTACACAGACTCCTTTCTTCTATATTTTTCGAGAAAGAGAGTTAATATACGATTTATTCGAAGCTGCCACCGGCATGAGAATGATGCATAATTTTTTCCGTATCGGAGGAGTAGCAGCTGATCTACCTCATGGTTGGTTAGATAAATGCTTGGATTTCTGCGATTATTTTTTAACAAGAGTTGCTGAATATCAAAAACTTATTACGCGCAATCCTATTTTTTTAGAACGAGTTGAAGGAATAGGTATTATTGGTACAGGGGAAGCAATAAATTGGGGTTTATCGGGACCTATGTTACGAGCTTCCGGCGTACAATGGGATCTTCGCAAAGTTGATCATTATGAGTGTTATGACGAATTTGATTGGGAAATCCAGTGGCAAAAAGAGGGGGATTCGTTAGCGCGTTATTTAGTCCGAATTGCTGAAATGACGGAATCCATAAAAATTATTCAACAGACTTTGGAAGGAATTCCGGGGGGACCTTATGAAAATTTAGAAATCCGATATTTTGATAAAGAAAGAGATCCCGATTGGAACCATTTTGACTACCGATTCATTAGTAAAAAAACTTCGCCTACGTTTGAATTGCCGAAACAAGAACTTTATATGAGAGTTGAAGCTCCAAAAGGAGAATTGGGAATTTTCCTGATAGGGGATCAAAGTGCTTTTCCTTGGAGATGGAAAATCCGCCCCCCGGGTTTTATCAATTTGCAAACTCTTCCTCAATTAGTTAAAAGAATGAAATTGGCTGATATTATGACAATACTAGGGAGTATAGATATCATTATGGGAGAAGTTGATCGTTAAAATGATAATTGAGACAACCGAAGTACAAGCTATCAATTATTTTTCCGGATTGGAATCCTTAAACGAGGTCTATGGAATTTTGTGGATGCTTGTTCCTATTTTTATTCTTGTATTGGGAATCACGATAGGCATACTAGTAATTGTATGGTTAGAAAGAGAGGTATCCGCAGGGATACAACAACGTATTGGACCTGAATATGCTGGTCCTTTGGGAGTTCTTCAAGCTTTAGCTGATGGGACGAAACTACTTTTTAAAGAAAATCTTTTTCCATCAAGAGGAGATACTCTTTTATTTAACATCGGGCCATCTATAGCAGTCATATCAACTTTATTAAGCTATTCAGTAATTCCTTTTGGTTATCACCTTGTTTTAGCAAATCTAAATATGGGTGTTTTTTTATGGATTGCTATTTCAAGTATTGCCCCCTTGGGGCTTCTTATGTCAGGATATGGATCAAATAATAAATATTCCTTTTTAGGTGGTCTGCGAGCTGCCGCTCAATCGATTAGTTATGAAATACCATTAACCCTCTGTGTATTATCCATATCTCTACGTGCGATTCGTTGAAAGAAAAGATTTTCTATATTTCTATTTATCTGTTTAGGAAAATGTAAAAATTAATTGACTAGATATCTTCTATTTTTTATTCATTATTTGGATTTGGATTGATGAACTAAACTGGATAGTTATATGGGTGAAAGAAAACAGCTTCTAAATTTGCCGTAAAAAAATTGAGACTCATTTTCTATGTACAAGAGTAAAACAGAAATAAACAATAAACATAAGAAGACAATATTTTTTGCCCCAAGATTGGTTGATTAATCATCCGGGCTTGAAGCGGGCTCAAAAGAATCAACCTTGTTGAGTTTTTACTATCATTTATATGTAATAATGCTAACGGGCGATTTGAGCAAAAAAATAAGTAGATGGTTAGGAACACAAAAATACACAAAGGATTAGTAATAGAGATTATTTTAATTATCAAAAAGGTATTTCCACATAATCGAAATAATAGAAAAAGAATATTACTTGGGGCTTTAAATTGGTAGAAATGATTCGGCAGTACTCCTCACGATTCCGATCCCGAGTATGCTTCCATCAGCTGATTAAAAACTAACTATCAGGAACGAAATAATCCTTTCCTTTTTTTGAAGAAATAAGACTAGGAACAAAAAAAGAATCTAATTACAATAAAAAAATATCTTTTTTTTTTACTCTTTCTTTTCTTTTTCTATAGTCATATTCATATAAATCGATCATCGAAATTGAACTCATGCCATAATTCATCAACTAATGGAATGTCTAACCCTTATTCGTAATAGAAAAAAAAAATTTTCGTAATAAATAATAAAAAGAAAACGATGAGTTGAAATATCTATTGACACTTCTACAAGGAGTATTTTATTGAATTAATTATTTAAGTTATTGCTCAAAAAAGAAAAATTGAAATTCTTAAAAGATGAGATGAATTCAGACGTATTTTTTTAATATTATAACAGACAGAATTTCATTGGTCGAATTTTGGAACGTTCGATAGATTTTGTCCTATCTATCTTACAAATATATCAAGATAAAATAAAACGATATCCGTTCCTTAGATTTATTTATGGCCTTCGAGGAGCCGTATGAGATAAAAATCTCACGTACGGTTCTGAAATAGCGATGATAACAGTGATGTTATCAACGACTATGATTATCTAATAGTTCAAGTACAGTTGATATAGTTGAGGCACAATCAAAATATGGCTTTTTGGGATGGAATTTGTGGCGCCAACCTATAGGGTTTATCATTTTTTTCATTTCTTCCCTAGCAGAATGTGAAAGATTACCTTTTGATTTGCCAGAAGCAGAAGAAGAATTAGTAGCAGGTTATCAAACCGAATATTCGGGTATCAAATTTGGTTTGTTTTATATTGCTTCCTATCTAAATTTATTAGTTTCTTCATTATTTGTAACAGTTCTTTACTTGGGTGGTTGGAATATCTCTATTCCGTACATATTTGTTCCTGAGTTTTTTGAAAGAAAAAAGGTAGGTGGAGTCTTTGGAACAACAATGGATATCATTATTACATTGGCTAAAACATATCTGTTTTTGTTCCTTTCTATCACAACAAGATGGACTTTACCTAGACTAAGAATGGACCAACTATTAAATCTTGGATGGAAATTTCTTTTACCTATTTCTCTCGGTAATCTATTAGTAACAACCTCTTTCCAACTCCTTTCACTATAAAGTAATATTTTTCTATATTTACGACTTGTCTCAAACAAGAGAACGAAACAAACATAAAATTATTCATAGAGATTTGCGATATGTTCCCCATGGTAACTGGGTTCATGAATTATGGTCAACAAACTATACGAGCTGCAAGGTACATTGGTCAAAGTTTCACGATTACTTTATCCCACGCAAATCGTTTACCTGTAACTATTCAATATCCTTATGAAAAATTAATAACCTCGGAACGTTTTCGCGGTCGAATTCATTTTGAATTTGATAAATGCATTGCTTGTGAAGTATGTGTTCGTGTCTGTCCTATAAATCTACCTGTTGTTGATTGGAAATTGGAAACTGACATTCGAAAGAAGCGGTTACTTAATTACAGTATTGATTTTGGAATCTGTATATTTTGTGGTAACTGTGTTGAGTATTGTCCAACAAATTGTTTATCAATGACTGAAGAGTATGAGCTTTCTACTTATAATCGTCATGCATTGAATTATAATCAAATTGCTTTAGGTCGTTTACCAATGTCAGTAATTAATGATTATACAATTCACACAATTTCGAATTCACCTCAAAAAAGTGGGCAAACCCCCTTTGATTTTTGATTAAAGAACAATTTATAATTACTAAATTTGATTTAAGAATAATAGAATAATATTGCGGCTTAATTTGAATTGAAAATCTCTTAATATAGCTATAATTTTTTTTTTCTAAATTCAAATTAGAGTGTTGAATTATCTTTTTCGAGAAAGAATAAAGAATGAGATTAGTCCAACAGTTGTATTTCTCTAGTAATTTCCATATATCCCTTAGGGTTGAATTCAATTATAGAAACCCATTATATATAAGATAAATAAGGTTTTCCTGGTCGGATCAACAAGGTCATGAAAAAATAACGAATTCGATTGTTTTATCTTTTATTTTCCGTACAATGGATTTATCTGAACCAATATATGATTTTCTTTTAGTCTTTCTGGGATTAGGTCTTATATTAGGAGGTCTCGGAGTGGTATTACTTACCAACCCAATTTATTCTGCTTTTTCATTGGGATTCCTTCTTGTTTGTATATCTTTATTCTACATTTTATCAAATTCTTATTTTGTAGCTGCTGCACAGCTTCTTATTTATGTAGGAGCTATAAATGTTTTAATTCTATTTGCTGTGATGTTCATGAATGGTTCAGAAGATTACAAAGATTTTAATCTTTGGACTGTTGGGAATGGGGTTACTTCTTTAGTTTGTACAAGTATTTTTGTTTTACTAATTACTATTATTCTGGATACGTCGTGGTACGGGATTATTTGGACTACAAAAGCAAACCAGATTATAGAGCAAGATTTGATAAGTAATGGTCAACAACTCGGAATTCATTTATCAACAGATTTTTTTCTTTCATTTGAATTCATTTCAATAATTCTGTTAGTTGCTTTGATAGGTGCGATTGCTGTGGCTCGTCAGTAATAAATCTTTAGAATTAGCAATCGTAATTAAAATTCAACTTTGTTCTAATTTATCACGTCTATTTTCTTTACAATTCTATTTGAAAACGATTGATGTATAAATTCTTTTATTCGATCTATTACCAATATATCTTTTTTCTGTACTTGTGATATTCTTATTCTAGGCAATCCAATATGTTGATGTTGTTTATATTCAATTTATATTGAAATAAATCGAAAAGGAGTGAGTCGATGATGCTTGAACATGTGCTTGTTTTGAGTGCTTATTTATTTTCTATCGGCATTTATGGATTGATCACAAGTCGAAATATGGTTAGAGCTCTTATGTGTCTTGAACTTATATTGAATGCCATTAATATAAATTTCGTAATATTTTCAGACTTTTTTGATAGCCGCCAATTAAAAGGAAATATTTTCTCAATTTTTGTTATATCTATCGCAGCCGCTGAAGCAGCTATTGGTCCGGCTATAGTGTCGTCAATTTATCGTAATAGAAAATCCATCTCTATCAATCAATCAAATTTGTTAAATAAATAAATAAGTAGTATTAATCATATAAAATAGAATATTCATCCATTTGAATTCACATATATGATATGTAATGTATCCAGGCTGTTTGGTAAAACGTAATGAATTAAAGTAAAGTATCTTAACTCTGTCTAATAAGCAATGCGAATGAGTCCACCCGGAATTGAATAGAAAAAAATTCTGGTAAATCATTGATTCATCTGGTGTTTAAATATATGAATATGATTCGTTTAGAAATTTACTAGATCGAAAATTTATCACGTTCAAAAAAAATTATAGATCCAATGTCACATTCAGTAAAGATTTATGATACATGTATAGGGTGTACTCAATGTGTCCGGGCTTGTCCCACTGATGTATTAGAAATGATACCTTGGGACGGATGTAAAGCTAAGCAAATCGCTTCCGCTCCCAGAACAGAGGACTGTGTCGGTTGTAAGAGATGTGAATCCGCTTGTCCAACGGATTTCTTGAGTGTTCGAGTTTATTTATGGCATGAAACAACTCGAAGCATGGGTCTAGCGTATTGATACTTTCTAGAAAAGCCCACTTGAATACATTTGATTTTTTGTTTACCGCCAAAAACCCGTACTTGAAAAAAAAATAAAAAAATATATTAAGTTTTCGAGCACGGGTTTTTTCTGGTCCAAATGTATCTTGTCTTTACCACGAATTCTTTTCCTTGGTTAACAATATTTGTAGTTTTACCGATATCCGCAGGTTCCTTAATTTTCTTTTTCCCTCATCGAGGAAATAAGGTAATTAGATGGTATACTATATGTATTTCTATCTTAGAACTCCTTTTAATGACCTATGCATTCTTTTATTATTTTCAATTGGACGATCCATTAATTCAATTAACAGAAGATTATAAATGGATCAATTGTTTTGATTTTTATTGGAGATTGGGAATAGATGGACTTTCGTTAGGGCCTATTTTACTGACAGGTTTTATAACTACTTTAGCTACTTTAGCGGCTTGGCCAGTCACTCGGGATTCACGATTATTCCATTTTTTGATGTTAGCAATGTATAGTGGGCAAATAGGATTATTTTCTTCGCAGGATCTGCTACTTTTTTTCATTATGTGGGAGTTAGAATTAATTCCTGTTTATCTACTTCTATCTATGTGGGGGGGGAAGAAACGTCTGTATTCAGCTACAAAGTTTATATTGTATACTGCAGGAAGTTCCGTTTTTTTATTAATAGGAGCCTTAGGTATCGCTTTATATGCTTCCAATGAAGCAACATTCAATTTTGAAACATCAGCCAATCAATCATATCCTGTAGCTCTGGAAATACTATTCTATATTGGATTTCTTATTGCTTTTGCTGTCAAATCGCCGATTATACCCTTACATACATGGTTACCGGACACTCATGGAGAAGCACACTACAGTACTTGTATGCTTCTAGCCGGAATCTTATTAAAAATGGGAGCATATGGATTGGTTCGGATCAATATGGAATTATTACCCCATGCCCATTCTACTTTTTCTCCTTGGTTGATAATAGTGGGCGCAATGCAAATAATCTATGCAGCTTCAACATCTTCTGGTCAACAAAATTTAAAAAAACGAATAGCCTATTCGTCGGTATCTCATATGGGTTTTATAATTGTAGGAATTTGCTCTATAAGTGAAATGGGACTCAATGGGGCCATTTTGCAAATAATATCACATGGGTTTATTGGCGCTGCACTTTTTTTCTTGGCGGGAACCAGTTATGATAGAATACGTCTTGTTTATCTTGACGAAATGGGTGGAATGGCTACCCTAATGCCAAAAATATTCACGATGTTCAGTATCTTATCACTAGCTTCCCTGGCATTACCAGGCATGAGCGGTTTTTTTTCGGAATTAATAGTATTTTTTGGAATAATTACAGACCAAAAATATCTTTTAATGCCAAAAATACTAATTACTTTTGTAATGGCAGTTGGGATTATATTAACTCCTATTTATTTATTATCGATGTTACGTCAGATGTTCTATGGATACAAGCTGTTTAATGCCCCAAACTATTTTGATTCTGGACCCCGTGAGTTATTTGTTTTGATCTCTATCCTTCTGCCTGTAATAAGTATTGGTATTTATCCGGATTTTGTTTTCTCATTATCAGTTGACAAGGTTGACACTATTCTATCAAATTTTTTTTATAGGTAGTTTTTTATAAATAAAAAAATTAAAAAGCATTCTTATGATTTTGAAAACTTCAAAATCTTTGTACAATGAAAAAAAAATACTTTTTTCATTTTAAATTCAAAAATCAATTGAATTGTAACCAAATATGTGTGGCATTTGTGAGAACTTTTTGAATCCTTACATTACCTGATTCAAAAAGTTCTCAACAACTTATCCTAATTATATATATGCTATATATGCTAGGCTGTCTTATGGTTGTATTTGGTCTTTTTTTTTTCAATTCAATTAGATGTTAATTTAATTTCAATTAGATGTTAATTTAATATAAAGGAACCATAACTATGTAGTCCTATTCCTAATAAATTAACCCCTAAATAGCATATCCAAATTATAACAAAACCGATAGAAGCGATAATTGCGGAATTTAAACCTTTAAAATTTTTATTTGTTCGAGTATGGAAATAAATGGCAAATATGGTCCAAGTAATAAATGCCCAAGTTTCTTTTGGGTCCCAACTCCAATATGATCCCCACGCTTCATTAGCCCAGACGGCTCCTGAAAGGATACCTATGGTTAACAAGATAAACCCTATACTAAGAATACGATAACCCCAATGATCTAATTGTTGAATCAATTGAAATCTGTAATAATTTCTCACAGAAAGAGTTGAAGTATTTCTTAAAATATTGACTCTTTCCGGTATATATTGGATCTCACCAAAAGAAAATAAATGATTTAATAAATTTAAATTATTGCTTTTATCAACAATTCTTATGATTTTTTGAAATGTAATTACTAGCAGTGCTATTGATAATAATGATCCACATAAAAGAGCTGCATAGCCCAATACCATCATACTTACGTGCATCATTAACCACTGAGATTGGAGAGCTGGTACTAAGATTTCGGATTGATGCATGTTAATTAAAAAACCCGAAGTAGCAAAGCCTTGTATAAAAAAAGTACTTGTCGCGGTTATTACGCTTACAAAATTTTTATGTTTTTTAAAATATGGAACTATAGGAATAAGGGAAAAACCCCACGAAAGAAATATTAATGATTCATATAAATTACTTATTGGCAAATGCTCCGAATAAATCCAACGAGTAATTAATAATCCTGTTATACAGAAAAAAGTGGTTATCATGGCCTTTTCTGACGAATCATACAGTTCAATGAATTCGTCAATTAATAAGGTTATCAAATGAATTATAATTACAATTGAAACAACTGAAAAAGATATATGAGTTAATATATGTTCTAAAGCCGAAAATATCATAATAAATAAATAAAAAAAAAGGGGGGGGGGGGGGGATTCCCTCAATTATATAATTATATAGAAGAGAATTATATAGAAGAGAAGGAATTAAAATAAGGAATTGAATTCATTATAGGACTTATTTTATTCTTTTGAAAATTCAAAGATGTTATGCCGCCACTCGGACTCGAACCGAGATGCCCTAGCACTGCTTCCTAAGAGCAGCGTGTCTACCGATTTCACCATGGCGGCTTACTCAAAATCATAATAACCTATTTTTTTTTAATCGTCGAGCTTGAAGGAGTCAATTTAATGGAATATTTTTTAGGAAAAATGAAAATTAATGAAATACAAATAAAACTTGTACTTGCATTTTCAACATTGCATTCAATAAGGAAGGGATTTCTAGAAATATTTTATTGTATTAATCATTAGGATTTCATAGAATTATACAATTTGTGTTAGCATTTAGCAACCCACTTTTATATTGATCTCTGGACATATATAAACTGAATTGGATCATTTTAAACTTTCCACTTTATGTACCTAAATTAAATCTACCTAAAAACTAAAAGTGCCCTTTTTAAAATTGGATTGAAAAAGAACAAAAGGTCCATTCTTTAATAGTGATTTAAAAATAGTGATTTAAAATAAAAAAATTGTTAAGACATTTACAAAACAATTTGAATTTAATTAATAATCAATTTTATTTTGACTAAATACCGTAAATCTGCTCTTTTTTTTATATTATTCAAATAGTCAAAATAAAAAAAAAGACAAAACTTAGCAATATTTATATTCTTATCATTGTAACAGGCGGGTCGCTGGGGAAAAAAATCCCCACCCTGAAAATTATATAAAATACCCATTTTTTTTACAAAAAATAGACTTAAGTAAACAAAAGAATTCTTATTCTATAAATATGATAAAAGAAAAGCAGTCCATTTTAATATTGATTAGTCCAAACCCTAAATTTTGTATATATTATTTTTTTTTTTTTTTTAGATTTTGAATTTATATTCAAATTGTAAATTTTAAAGGGCAATTAGACCTTTTCTCGCGTCAAGTGGAGTTATATTAGTTCAACCATTGATTTTTTATCTGTCGTACAAAAAAAATGAATTACCAGTAGAAAGAGATTAGAAAGAGATTTTGCTAACGAAAAAGC